ATTCTTTTTCCTCTTTGGATGATAATCCAATCAAAACTAACACCTCGAGGTATCCTAATTTGTAGGAAAAATTCCTTGATTCTTCCACTTAGATGAAATAAAACTAATTCTGTTCATTGGTATACTACTCCATTGGTTTGGCTGAAATCCAATCGGATTCAAACCTTTCCTTTCTTCCTAATCTTTTTTTAGAATAAGTCTGTTTTTATGTTATTTCGTACTGTAAATTCCCTTTTTGTGGGATTCTTTTCCCCCGAGAGGTAATGCGAAGAATTATCGAATGGATTGTTAACTATGCCTAGATCGCGGATAAATGGAAATTTTATTGATAAGACCTTTTCAATTGTAGCCAATATCTTATTACGAATAATTCCGACAACTTCAGGAGAAAAAGAAGCATTTACCTATTACAGAGATGGTGCGATTTGATTTTTTGATTTGTTTTTATTTATCATTCTCAATTTTATTTTACGAGAAAGCCATATGATTCATTCGGGATAGAAATAAAACTATTATTGAAATAAACCTACGCTTGCTGAAGGTGAAGTTTGAAAATGGAACAACCCCTTCTGTCGTGTATCCTCGGTTGATGCAGCCTCAGACGCTTTCATTTTGATTCGAGTCTTAAGCGAAAGGTTAGACCTATGGGTTCTGTATTCTAGGTCAATCCCACTATACTAGTACCAATGGGCGGCATAGGGGAAGAAGCGCTACACCTAGGAATCAACAACACAAAAACTTTGTTATAAATTATCCCCTTTCCTTATCGGGATCGGGACTACCAAGAATGGTTGGGACAACAAACATCCATCTCGTTCGTACTTTGGATACCCGTATAACCATCGAAGACCGTTGAAGTGACTAATTCCTGAAAATAGGGGGCGTTGAGGACAAAGAAATTGTTGGAGTTTTTCTATATAGCACCAATGCCCTTGGTATTAAGTTAAGAAAATACCTCTTGCAGGAGGGTTGGCTAGAGATTTCTTGTAAAAACGCTAGCCCCTCTCAGTTTATAATGAGAATATTTCATTTTGATTTCATGGATTATTATCATTATGCACAGAAGGGAGGAGCCGTATGAGGTGAAAATCTCATGTACGGTTCTGGAACGGGGATTCTTTGAATAGAATGAACGACCGTAACGGATGTCAGCCCAATCCGAAGGAAATTATGCGGAAGCTTTACAAAATTATTACGAAGCTACGCGACTAGAAATTGATCCCTATGATCGAAGTTATATACTTTATAACATAGGACTTATCCACACAAGCAACGGAGAACATACGAAAGCTTTGGAATATTATTTCCGAGCACTCGAACGAAATCCATTCTTACCGCAAGCTTTTAATAATATGGCCGTGATCTGTCATTACGTGCGACTATCTCCACTATAGAAAAGAGGAAAAAAGAGAAAATAGGTTAGTAAAATAAAAAGTAAAAAAGTAAATACTACAAATAAAAAAAACGGGCTTTCTACATAAGTATCGTACAAAACAACGATTTTTATTAGCTGTAGCAAAAAAAGAGACTTCATATAAGCCGAAATATGAAGAAATAGATATGCCCATTTTTTTCTATGGATAAAAGATCCAATTGTTAGAGGAAGCGCCGTAAAGATCAATTTGCGAGGTTTTGGTCCGATACAATAAGAACTGCTTACTTATGTCATGATATGAGATAAAAGCTAGGAATCAACTTATGTGATAGAGTCGATCCACTAAGGTATTAAGCAGCGGTGTAGCATCAGATCCCAAAGATAGTAAGCCCTTTTCTTATGGAGGAAAGTCTTTTTCAAAGATTCTATATGAATTTCTATATGAAAATGAAACCGAGATAGTTACCTTTCAGAAAATTATACCGATAGCGGAGGATGCCTATGTTTCATTCTTCTGAAGGTGGGAGAAAAGATAAAACTGATTAGATTAGTAATCAAAATTCAAGTTTGAAACTCATGTAAATTAATTATCTGGTTAAGCCAATAAAAAATGGGATAGATTTACGCAAAATCTTATTCATTTCGATAGATTGGATTAGGAGGGGACACCAAAAAAATAATGGATTGCCGAGCCGTATGAGGTAGGAAACTCTCAAGTACGGTTCGAAGGAAAGGAATTTACCCACCGATTCCGACCGAGGAGAACAGGCCATTCGACAGGGGGATTCTGAAATTGCAGAGGCTTGGTTCGATCAAGCTGCCGAGTATTGGAAACAAGCTATAGCGCTTACTCCTGGTAATTATATTGAAGCGCATAATTGGTTGAAGATCACGAGGCGGTTTGAATAAGAAGTTTTCATTTAATTTATTAAAATTTTTTGTTGGATCCATCAGTCAAATAAAATGGATCAAAGAGCTAATCAAGGAATTTCATTATATCCCTTCTAAAATAAAATAGAAAATCATTCTATTTCGTCTGGGACCTCATAGGAATAAACGATACGAAAATACAATAGACAATAGAAAATATATCCTTTGATGCTAGTTAAACTAAAAAAAATACCT